GTATGATACTAAATATAGTTGGAATAATCACATTCATAATTGCATTGACAGTTATCTTCGTTCTCAAATCTGTATTGATGGTTACATTTTAGGTGATAGTGATAAATACAATGACAGTTACATTTATAGTTACATTTGTGGTAAAGGCAGAAATATTAGTGAAAGAAGGAATTCCAGTCGCACGAATGCTACGAGTGATAGTGCTTTAACTAGAAGAGAAAGTTCTAATCATCTAGAGGAAACTCCAGATTTAGAGGAAACTCCAGATTTAGAGGAAACTCCAGATTTAGAGGAAACTCCAGATTTAGAAGAAACTCCAAATTTAGAGGAAACTCCAAATTACAGCCATTTGTGGGTTATATGCGAAAATGAAGATTGTTATGGATTTAATTATAAGGAATTTTTTAAATCAAGAATGAATATTTGTGAATACTGTGGATATCATTTGAAAATGAGCAGTTCAGATAGAATTGAACTTTTGATTGATCCAGGTACTTGGAATCCGATGGATGAAGACATGGTTTCGTTGGATCCCATTGAATTTCATTCAGAAGAAGAAGAAGAAGAAGAAGAAGAAGAAGAAGAAGAAGAAGAGGAATCTTATAAAGATCGTATTGATTCTTATCAAAGAGAGACAGGATTAACTGATGCTGTTCAAACAGGCACAGGTCAACTAAATGGTATTCCCGTAGCAATTGGGGTTATGGATTTTCAGTTTATAGGGGGTAGTATGGGATCCGTAGTAGGTGAGAAAATCACCCGTTTGATCGAATATGCTGCCAATCAATTTTTACCTCTTATTCTAGTATGTGCTTCTGGAGGAGCACGTATGCAAGAAGGAAGTTTGAGCTTGATGCAAATGGCTAAAATATCTTCTGCTTTATATGATTATCAAACAAATAAAAAGTTATTCTATGTCTCGATCCTTACATCTCCTACTACTGGTGGGGTGACGGCTAGTTTTGGTATGTTGGGGGATATCATTATTGCCGAACCCAATGCTTACATTGCATTTGCGGGTAAAAGAGTAATTGAGGAAACATTGAAGATTGAAGTACCTGAAGGTGTACAAGAGGCTGAATATTTATTCGAGAAGGGCTTATTTGATTCAATTGTACCGCGTACTCTTTTAAAGGGCGTTCTTAGTGAGTTATTGCAGTTCCATGCTTTCTTTCCTTTGACTCCAAATTAAATGAAGTAGAGCTTTAAATTATTCAATTTTTTTATCATTTATTATTATTATAATTAGTATAATTAGTAATAAAATAAATATATAAATAAATATAAATAATAATATTAATATAAATAGAATTCAATATTAAATATAATAATTATAGTATAATTATACTATTCTAAAATTAATTCTAAAATTAATATTCAATATTACTATTTTTTTTATTATATTTAAAATTAAAATTAGAATAGAATTATAATTAATATTGAATTTATATTAATAATTTAATAATTTATTATATATACTCATACTCATTTAGATATACTTAGTAGAATTCTATATAGAATTCTATTCTATATGGATTTCTATATAAAAATCTACTTGGTATAAGTATATATGATATGAATTCTAGTGATTCAAAAATCTCTTTATAACAATATAAAAATAGAAAAATAACAGGTAAAAATCTTAATAGAACAATAACAAAAAACTAAAAAAATAACAGGTACAAATATTAAATCGAGGTACCCATTCTATGACAACTCTCAGCAACTTACCCTCTATTTTTGTGCCTTTAGTAGGCCTAGTATTTCCGGCAATTGCAATGGCTTCTTTATTTCTCCATGTTCAAAAAAACAAGATTTTTTAGATACGGACAGCAGTAGGGACAAATATCATCTATTTTTTTTTAGATCTAGAAGCAATTCGATGAATTACTCCTAAAGGTTTACATAAAAATAGTGCTAGTTGATGAGAGTTACTTCGCAAACAAGGAAAAGTCAAATAAAATTAATTTGGTTGGGTTATTTTCTCAATTCCAAAAAAATACAACTGGATCTAATATGGGTTGGCGATCAGAACGTATATGGATAGAACTTATAACGGGGTCTCAAAAAACAAGTAATTTCTGCTGGGCCGTTATCCTTTTTTTAGGTTCATTAGGGTTCTTATTGGTTGGAACTTCGAGTTATCTTGGTAGGAATTTGCTATCTTTATTTCCGTCTCAGCAAATTCTTTTTTTTCCACAAGGGATCGTGATGTCTTTCTATGGAATCGCTGGTCTCTTTATTAGCTCTTATTTGTGGTGTACAATTTTGTGGAATGTAGGTAGTGGTTATGATCGATTCGATAGAAAAGAGGGAATAGTGTGTATTTTTCGTTGGGGATTTCCTGGAAAAAATCGTCGTATCTTTCTCCGATTCCTTATGAAAGACATTCAGTCCATCAGAATAGAAGTTAAAGAGGGTATTTATACTCGTCGTGTCCTTTATATGGAAATCAGAGGACAGGGGGTCATTCCCTTGACTCGTACTGATGAGAATTTGACTCCACGAGAAATTGAACAAAAAGCGGCAGAATTGGCCTATTTCTTGCGTGTACCAATTGAAGTATTTTAAAAAAAAAAACGAACTGAAAAATGAATGCTTTCTTAAAAAAAACGGAAAAAATTCTTGAATTTTTTTTTAATATTTGATATTTTTTTATTTTGATAGAAAGGGTGTTTTTTTGTTTCGAAATCCAACTAATATTCATTACTTGAAGTGCTCTTTCATGCATTCATCGAAAGGGGCAATTGCGTCGAATTTTAGCAATTGATATCTTTGGAAACAATATTTTTTCTTCATTCAAATTGGAAGCAGACTCTTTCTTTTTCTTATTCTATTTGTGTATTCTTTCTAAATTCAAGAACTAACTCCCGAATTGCAAATAAAAAAAACGTGAGAATCGATTTATAGGCTCTATGACTTGTAATAGAGCTTATGCTTGATAGAAATATTCTTATCATATAGAGTTGACGAATGAGGTGAAGCTGACTTCATTAAAGACGAAAAATGGCAAAAAATAAAGCATTCATTCCCCTTCTATATCTTACATCTATAGTCTTTTTGCCCTGGTGGATCTCTTTCTCATTTAAGAAAAATATGGAATCTTGGGTTACTAATTGGTCAAATACTAGGCAATCCGAAATTTTCTTGAATGATATTCAAGAAAAGAGTATTCTAAAAAAATTCATAGAACTAGAGGAACTGTTACTCTTGGATGAAATGATAAAGGAATACCCGGAAACACGTCTACAAAACCTTCGTATCGGAATCTACAAAGAAACGATCCAATTGATCAAGACGCACAACGAAGATCTTATGAATACGATTTTGCACTTCTCGACAAATATAATCTGTTTCGTTATTTTAAGCGGTTATTCTATTCTAGGTAATCAAGAACTTATTATTCTTAACTCTTGGGTTCAAGAATTCCTATATAACTTAAGCGACACAATAAAAGCTTTTTCTATTCTTTTATTAACTGATTTATGTATAGGATTCCATTCGACCCATGGTTGGGAACTAATGATTGGTTCTGTCTATAAAGATTTTGGATTTGCTCATAATGATCAAATTATATCCGGTCTTGTTTCCATTTTTCCAGTCATTCTAGATACAATTTTGAAATATTGGATTTTCCGTTATTTAAATCGTGTATCTCCGTCACTTGTAGTGATTTATCATTCAATGAATGACTGAAAAAAGGATCCACTGATCCAATTCTAAAGTTTGTTATTTTGTACAAAAGCTAACCATTCAAAAATTGACTTATTCTTTTTTTTTTTTTTCTTTTTCTTTCTACTCATCCAGCGGATTCCTCCTATATTCCAGTAAAATTCTTTCAGTACATAGCAGAATTATGGATAGGGAACTGTACCAGTGACCAACCTAATTTTATTGTAGAACTTTTCAGGATCAATGATTGGAACATGCAAACTAGAAATTACTGTTCTTGGATAAAGGAAGAGATTACTCGATCAATTTCCGTATCGCTCATGATATATATAATAACTCGAGCACCCATTTCAAATGCATATCCCATTTTTGCACAGCAGGGTTATGAAAATCCGCGAGAAGCAACTGGCCGTATTGTATGTGCCAATTGCCATTTAGCTAATAAGCCCGTGGATATCGAGGTTCCACAAGCGGTACTTCCTGATACTGTATTTGAAGCAGTTGTTCGAATTCCTTATGATATGCAAGTGAAACAAGTTCTTGCTAATGGTAAAAAGGGGGCTTTAAATGTGGGGGCTGTTCTTATTTTACCGGAGGGGTTTGAATTGGCTCCCCCCGATCGTATTTCGCCTGAGATTAAAGAAAAGATAGGTAATCTGTCTTTTCAAAGCTATCGTCCCACTAAAAAAAATATTCTTGTGGTAGGCCCTGTTCCTGGTCAGAAATATAATGAAATAACCTTTCCTATTCTTTCCCCCGATCCCGCTACTAAGAGAGATGTTCACTTCTTAAAATATCCAATATACGTAGGCGGGAACAGGGGAAGGGGGCAGCTTTATCCCGACGGGAGCAAGAGTAATAATAATGTTTATAATGCTACAGCTGCAGGTATAGTAAACAAAATCATACGAAAAGAAAAGGGGGGATATGAAATAACTATAGTAGATGCATCGGATGGCCGCGAAGTGATTGATATTATACCTCCAGGACCAGAACTTCTTGTTTCAGAGGGTGAATCTATCAAACTTGATCAACCATTAACGAGTAATCCAAATGTGGGTGGATTTGGTCAGGGGGATGCGGAAATAGTACTTCAAGATCCGTTACGTGTCCAAGGTCTCTTGTTCTTCGTGGCATCTGTTATTTTGGCACAAATCTTTTTGGTTCTTAAAAAGAAACAGTTTGAGAAGGTTCAATTATCTGAAATGAATTTCTAGGTCCGCAGATTTATCAACATATTAAGTTCGTAAAAATAACGAAATCTTTTTGTTGATAATTATGTAATTCTGTATAATCAAAAGATTATGAAAAGCCCCTTGTTTGTTTCT